TTAAAAATAAGCTAAATTAAAAGCTTTTGGGCTCATATCTCAAATATAAAGAATACTTTTTTTTAAAAATAAAGTGCCTGATTAAAGGATTATTCTGATAGGATAAATTAAGTAGTATTCTACCTTTATTATATTTTATAGAATTAAACTATATCTAATAGTATCAAAAACTATTGTGCATCTTACACTAAAATATAATTTATAAAATAAAAAATTTATAATTTTTATATATAATTATTTATTTTAAATTTATTGTTTAACTAATTCTAATAAAATATTTTTTATTTTTATTCTTTTTTTTAGAACATTAGTAGCAATTTCATCAAATTCTTGATTTGGATGCTGAATTGGATTAGAAATTAATTTATTAAGATTTATCCCCCTTATTTCTTCCCCCTTTAATTTACTTTCCTCTGAAGCTTCATTAAAATATTTTTTAATCCAATCTATTGCCTCAATTAATTTTTTATTTGTAATTTTATTAAAAATAATTCTAATAAAAAATTTTTCAACAAATTATTTAATTTCAATTATAATTAATTCTTCATTATTAATAAAAATAGGATCCGCCCCTTTCCATTTTTGATTCCCTAATATTGTAGAAGGATTATCTTGAATTAATAATTTTATTTTAATAACCTGACAAAAAATTACCCCCATAATTTTACTGTCATATTATTTTAATAAAAATTTTTTATATTTAATAATTATTTTTAATATTATTATTGGAGCTTTAGGAGGAATTAATCAAACTTCTTTACGTAAATTAATAGCTTTTTCTTCAATTAATAATTTAGGTTGAATAATTTTTTCAATTATAATTAGAGAAAATTTATGATTTTTTTATTTTTTTGTATATTCATTTATTATTAGTTTTATATGTTTATTTTTTTTTTANTTAAATATATTTTTTTTAAATCAATTATTTTCTATTAATAACCCCCCCTTAATTAAAATTAATTTATTAATTAATTTTTTATCTTTAGGAGGTTTACCTCCATTTTTAGGATTTTTTCCTAAATGAATTTTAATTAATTTCTTAATAGAAAATAAACTTTATTTATTAACTTTTTTTTTTGTTATAAGAAGATTAATTATTATTTTTTTTTATACTCGTATTATTTATTCATGTTTTACATTCAATTCCCCTAAAATAAAATGATTAAAAATTAATTTAAACTCTAATTTTTTATGAATTATAAATTTTTTTTCAATAACTTCAATTACAAGAATTATTTTCAGAACCTTTTTATTTTTTTAAAATATGCAAAGGTTTTAAGTTAAATTAAACTAATAGTCTTCAAAATTATTTATAAAGTCATTTCTTTAAGCCTTAGTAAATTTTTACTCCTTAAAATTTGCAATTTTATATCATTAATATGAATATAAGGCCTATAATAAAAGAGAACTTTCTCATAAATAAATTTACAATTTATCGCTTTAAATCAGCCATTTTATTTTAGCGAAAATGACTTTATTCTACTAATCATAAAGAAATTGGAACATTATATTTTATTTTTGGAATTTGAGCTGGCATAGTTGGAACATCTCTTAGCTTATTAATTCGAGCTGAATTAGGAAATTCAGGATTTTTAATTGGTGATGACCAAATTTATAACACTATTGTTACAGCCCATGCTTTTATTATAATTTTTTTTATAGTTATACCTATTATAATCGGAGGATTTGGAAATTGATTAGTTCCTTTAATACTAGGAGCCCCTGATATAGCTTTCCCCCGAATAAATAATATAAGTTTTTGACTCCTCCCCCCCTCATTAACTTTATTAATTTCCAGAAGAGTAGTAGAAAATGGAGCTGGAACAGGATGAACAGTTTACCCCCCTCTTTCTTCTAATATTGCTCATAGTGGAACTTCAGTTGATTTAGCTATTTTTTCCCTTCATCTTGCAGGAATTTCTTCTATTTTAGGAGCTATTAATTTTATCACAACAATTATTAATATACGAGCTAATAAAATATCTTATGACCAAATACCATTATTTGTTTGATCAGTTGGAATTACTGCTTTTCTTCTTTTATTATCATTACCTGTTCTTGCTGGAGCAATTACTATACTTCTAACTGATCGAAATTTAAATACTTCTTTTTTTGACCCTGCCGGAGGAGGAGATCCTATTCTTTACCAACATTTATTTTGATTTTTTGGACATCCAGAAGTTTATATTTTAATTTTACCAGGATTTGGTATAATTTCACATATTATTTCTCAAGAAAGAGGAAAAAAAGAAACTTTTGGATGTTTAGGAATAATTTATGCTATGATAGCAATTGGTTTATTAGGATTTATTGTCTGAGCTCATCATATATTTACTGTAGGAATAGATATTGATACTCGAGCTTATTTCACCTCTGCAACTATAATTATTGCTGTTCCTACAGGAATTAAAATTTTTAGTTGATTAGCTACATTACATGGAACTTTAATTAATTATAGTCCTTCAATTTTATGAAGATTAGGATTTGTATTTTTATTTACTGTTGGGGGATTAACAGGAGTTATTTTAGCTAATTCTTCTATTGATATTACATTACATGATACATATTATGTAGTTGCTCATTTTCATTATGTTCTTTCAATAGGAGCTGTTTTTGCTATTATAGGTGGATTTGTTCACTGATACCCATTATTTACAGGAGTTTCATTAAACCCTTTACTTTTAAAAATTCAATTTTTTATTATATTTTTAGGGGTAAATTTAACTTTTTTTCCCCAACATTTCCTAGGATTAGCCGGTATACCCCGACGATACTCCGACTATCCTGACTCTTATTTATCATGAAATTTAATTTCAACTTTAGGTTCTTATATTTCTTTATTAGCAGTAATATTAATTTTAATTATTGTTTGAGAATCAATAATTTCTCAACGAATTACTTTATTTCCTTTAAATATATCATCATCTATTGAATGATACCAAAACTTACCTCCTGCTGAACATTCATATAATGAACTTCCAATTTTAAGTAACTTCTAATATGACAGATTATATGTAATGGATTTAAACCCCATAAATAAAGAATTCTTTCTTTTTTTAGAAAATGGCAACATGATCTAATTTAAATTTACAAAATGGAACTTCCCCTTTAATAGAACAAATTATTTTTTTTCATGATCATACTTTAGTCATTTTAATTATAATTACTATTTTAGTAGGATATTTAATAATAAGATTATTTTTTAATAAATATATTAATCGATTTCTTCTTGAAAATCAAATAATTGAATTAATTTGAACAATTTTACCAGCCATTACATTAATTTTTATTGCTTTACCATCTTTACGATTACTTTATCTTCTTGATGAATTAAATAATCCTTTAATTACTTTAAAATCTATTGGACATCAGTGATATTGAAGTTATGAATATTCAGATTTTAATAATATTGAATTTGATTCTTATATAATTCCTACAAATGATTTATCTTTAGAAAATTTTCGATTATTAGATGTAGATAATCGAATTATTTTACCTATAAATAACCATATTCGAATTATAGTTACTGCTTCAGATGTTATTCATTCTTGAACTATTCCATCTTTAGGGGTAAAAGTAGATGCTAACCCAGGACGTCTAAATCAAACTAATTTTTTCTTAAATCGCCCAGGTATTTATTATGGTCAATGCTCAGAAATTTGTGGAGCAAATCATAGATTTATACCAATTGTTATTGAAAGAATTTCAATTAAAAACTTTATTAATTGAATTAATAACTATTCTTCATTAGATGACTGAAAGCAAGTACTGGTCTCTTAAACCATTTTATAGTAAATTAGCATTTACTTCTAATGATAAATTTAATTTTTAAAATAAAGAATTAGTTAATTTATAACATAAATATGTCAAGTTTAAATTATTATTAAAATAATATTCTTTTATTCCTCAAATAATACCTATTAATTGAATATTTTTATTTATTTTTTTNATTATAATNTTTTTTATTTTTAATATTATAAATTATTATATTTTTAATTTTAATAATAAATCTAGAAGAAAATTAAGTATAAAAATTAAAAATTTTTCTTGAAAATGATAAGTAATTTATTTTCAATTTTTGATCCTTCCACTAATATTTTTAACCTATCTTTAAATTGATTAAGAACTTTTTTAGGTCTAATATTTTTACCTTATTCTTTTTGATTTATCCCCAATCGTCATTTTTTATTATGAAATTTTCTCCTTAATAAACTTCATAATGAATTTAAAACTTTATTAAAAAATAACTATTTTCAAGGATCAACTTTTATTTTTATTTCTTTATTTTCATTTATTTTATTTAATAATTTTTTAGGGTTATTTCCTTATATTTTCACAAGAACTAGTCATTTATCTCTTTCACTTTCAATTTCTCTTCCTTTATGATTAAGATTTATATTATATGGATGAATTAATAACTCTCATCATATATTTAGCCATATAATTCCTCAAGGAACTCCTTCAGTATTAATACCATTTATAGTAATAATTGAAACTATTAGAAATATTATTCGTCCTGGAACTTTAGCAGTTCGTTTAACAGCAAATATAATTGCAGGTCACTTATTAATAACTTTATTAAGAAATATAGGAAGAATTCTCCCCTCTTATTTAATTATTTTATTAATTTCAACTCAAATTTTATTACTTATTTTAGAGTCAGCAGTAGCTATTATTCAATCTTATGTAATTGCAATTTTAAGAACTCTTTATTCTAGAGAAGTAAATTAATGAAAAATTTTTATAATCATCCTTATCATTTAGTAGACATTAGTCCTTGACCTTTAACTGGAGCTATCGGAGTTATATCTTTAGTAAGAGGTTTAGTAAAATGATTTCATAATTTTAATATAAGTTTATTATTCATTGGATATATTATTACTATTCTTACTATATATCAATGATGGCGAGATGTAAGATATGAAGGTACTTACCAAGGTAAACATACAATTTTAGTAACAAAAGGACTTCGTTGAGGAATAATTTTATTTATTGTCTCAGAAATTTTTTTTTTTTTATCTTTTTTTTGGGCTTTTTTCCATAGAAGTTTATCCCCTAATGTTGAAATTGGAGTAATATGACCTCCTTTAGATATTTACCCCTTTAATCCTTTTCATATTCCCCTTCTTAATACAATTATTTTAATTAGTTCTGGAATAACTGTAACATGAGCTCATCATGCTTTAATAGAAAATAATATAACTCAAGTTAATCAAAGTCTTTTTATTACTATTATCTTAGGAATTTATTTTACAATTCTTCAAGCTTATGAATATTATGAAGCTCCTTTTACTATTGCGGATAATATTTATGGCTCTACTTTTTTTATAGCTACAGGGTTTCATGGCCTACATGTAATTATTGGAACCTTATTTTTATTAATTTGTTTAATTCGCCATCTTTCTAATCATTTTTCTAGTTTTCATCATTTTGGATTTGAAGCTGCTGCTTGATACTGACATTTTGTTGATGTAGTATGATTATTTCTTTATATTTCTATTTATTGATGAGGTAATTAATTATTTATATAATATATTTAGTATATTTGACTTCCAATCAAAAAGATTAATTTTTTTTAATATAAATAATTATCTTATTATCAATAATTTTAATTTTAATTTTTTTTATTGCTAATCTTTTTATGTTTATTTCAGTAATTTTATCAAAAAAATCTTTTTTAGATCGAGAAAAATGTTCACCTTTTGAATGTGGATTTGATCCTAAATCTTCAGCACGAATACCTTTTTCTTTACATTTTTTTTTAATTACTATTATTTTTTTAATTTTTGATGTAGAAATTGCATTAATTTTTCCTATTATTTATTTATTTAAAGTAGTAAATTTTTTCTTATGATTAAAAACAAGTTTTTTTTTNATTATTATTTTACTTTTAGGGATTTATCATGAGTGAAACCAAAATATACTAACTTGAACAAATTAATTAGGACTATAATTTAATTAAAATATTTGATTTGCATTCAAAAAATATTGAAATTTCAATTTGTCTTAAATAAGAAGCAATAATGCATTTAATTTCGACTTAAAAGATAGAGTTAATTACTCCTTATTTATTAATTGAAACCAAAAAGAGGTATATCACTGTTAATGATAAAATTGAATAGTAATTCCAATTAAGAAATATAAAGATTAAATTTAAGCTGCTAACTTAAATTTTAGTGGTTAAATTCCATTAATATTTCTTATTTATATAGTTTATAAAAACATTACATTTTCATTGTAAAAATATAATATTTAATTATTATAAATAATTGTTTATCTAAAAATTAACTAATTTCCTTAATATCTTCAATATTATACTCTTATTTATAAGCTATTTAGATAATATAATAAAATTATTAATAATAAAAATATTCATAAAATAAATCTAAATAAATAAATTTTTAAATTATTTATTTGAAAAAAATTAAAAAAAATAGAATAGTTTTTTAAAATATTTACTATTCCTTGACCTCTATATATTTCTCTCCAACCTAAATCAATAGTTTTTATTAAATTTTGACCTAAATTTAAAAAATAATATGTTAACCCATAAGTAGATAAATTTGGTATAAATCATATTAAACAAAGGAATCTTCTTAAATTATAAGTAATAAAAAATTTATTCACTCTATAAATATTTATATTTCTAATTAAATACCCTAATACACCCCCAATTAATGTAACATAAATTACTATTATTTTTAAACTAAAAGGTAAATAAATTATGTATGGTAAAGAAAAAATTACTCAAGATAAAAATCTACCTCTAATAATACTTATTAATAATAAAACTAACATTCTTTTGATTATAATAAAATCTTCATCATATAAATTATAAATTGTAAATAAATTAAAATCTATAATTATTGTATATATAATTAAACGAAAAGTATAAAATATTGTTAAACCTGTAGAAATGTAATAAAAAAAAANTACTAATCAATTTAAATTTCTAAAACTTACTATCTCTAAAATTAAATCCTTAGAATAAAATCCAGCTAAAAAAGGAATTCCACATAAAGCTATATTAGAAATATTTAAACATAAAGAAGTTAAAGGAATAAATATATTTATCCCCCCTATATAACGAATATCTTGAATATCATTTATTATATGAATAATTACACCAGCACATATAAATAATAATGCTTTAAATATAGCATGGGTAAGTAAATGAAAAAATGCAAGATTAGGAAATCCTATTCTTAAAATACTTATTATTAAACCTAATTGTCTTAAAGTAGATAATGCAATAATTTTTTTTAAATCAAATTCATAATTAGCAGAAACTCCAGCTATAAATATAGTTAATACAGATAATAATAATAAAATTTTAAAAAAAAATATATTTACTAATAATAAATTAAATCGAATTAATAAATATACACCAGCAGTTACTAAAGTAGATGAATGAACTAAAGCAGATACAGGAGTAGGAGCAGCTATTGCCGCAGGTAATCAAGATCTAAAAGGAATTTGAGCACTTTTAGTTATTGCTGATAAAATAATTATTCTCCCAATAATTTCTATAATTAAATCATTTTTTATAAATTCTAAATAAAAAATATAATTTCAACTCCCATAATTTAATATTCAAGAAATTGTTATTAAAATAAATACATCACCAATTCGATTAGTTAAAATAGTTAATATTCCAGCATTAAAAGATTTTAAATTTTGATAATAAATAACTAAACAATATGACACTAATCCTAACCCATCTCAACCTAATAAAATTCTAATTAAATTAGGTCTAATAATTAATAAAATTATTGAAAAAACAAATAATAAAACTAAAATAATAAATCGATTCAAATTTAATTCAGAACTTATATATCTTTTTCTATAATAAATTACTACAGAAGAAATTATACTAACAAATATTATAAATAATAAAGATATTCAATCTAATAAAATAGTTATTACAATATTTACTGAATTTAAAGTAATAATTTCTCACTCTAAAAAATATACTAAATCATTTAAAATAAAATAAAATATTATAATAAAATTTAAAATTCTATACAAAAAAAGAAAAATAAAGGAAATAAAACAAATAGAATAATTTTTTATAATAATTTAAAATGATTTTCTCATATATTTGACTCCACAAATCAATATTTTTATTAAATTATTTAAATATTAAAATCAAATTATTACATAATTAACTTTTAAAATTATAATATTTAAAGGTATCCAATGTAAAAATAATATTAAATATTCTCGAGATACCCCCATATAAAATCTATATAAACCTTGATAATATTTACCATGTTGAGTAAAAGAATATAAATATACTCTATAGCCAGCACTAAAAAATGAAATTAAAACTAATAAAATTATAGAAAAATAAGACCAACTTATTAAAGAATTAATTAAACTAATTTCTCCTATTAAATTTAATGAGGGAGGCGCCGCCATATTTGAAGATAATATTAAAAATCATCATAATCTTATAGAAGGTATAAAATTTATTAATCCTTTATTTAAATATATTCTTCGACTTTGTAATCGTTCATAATTAATATTTGCAAGACAAAATATTCCAGATGAACATAATCCATGCCCAATTATTAAAATATAAGAACCTATATACCCTCAATAATTCATTACTATAATTCCTCCAATAACTATTCTTATATGGGCTACTGAAGAATAAGCAATTAAAGATTTAATATCAATTTGACAAAAACACTTTAATCTAATATAAAACCCCCCTAATAATCTAATACTTACCCATAAATAATTTATTTTTAAATTAATTTTTTGTAATATAATTATTACTCGTAATAAACCATACCCACCTAATTTTAATATAATCCCAGCTAAAATTATTGATCCAGAAACTGGGGCTTCTACATGAGCTTTAGGAAGTCATAAATGAACAAAATATATTGGTATTTTTACTAAGAAAGCTAAAACTATTCTTAAATATAATAAATAAAAATTTAAATTATAAAATTTTAAAAAATAAATTATAAAACTATTTATATAATCAAATAAATAAAAAATACCTATAAATATAGGTATAGAAGCAAATAAAGTATAAAATAATAAATATATTCCAGCTTGAATTCGCTCTGGTTGATAACCTCAACCAACAATTAATATTAAAGTTGGAATTAATCTCCCCTCAAAAAANAAATAAAATATAAATAAATTTATAACACTAAATGTTAAATATAATATAATTAATAAAAAAATAACATTAAATAAAAAAAAATTATAATAAAATTTTTCTTTAAATAAATTTTCTCTTGATATAATTATTAATCCACAAATTCAAATTCTTAATAAAATTAATCCATAAGAAATTAAATCACATGAATAATAATATCTTAAATTACAAAAAANTATTAAATTTATAGTTAAATTTATAAATAAATAAGATAAAAAAAAAATTATTGATTGAACCATTCAAAAAACATTTTTTTTTAAACATAAAGGAATTATAAATATTATTATTATTAAAAATTTTATCANTTATAAAAAATTAAATCTTTGAAAATAATCATTTCCATGAGTACGAATTATAGAAACTAAAATTGATAGACCTAATGCCCCTTCACAAACTGTAAAAACTAGAAAAACTATTAATATATATATATCATAATCAATAAATCTTAATAATAATAATATNNAAAAAAAAATTCTTAAAACTATATATTCTAATCTTAATAAAATAATTAATAAATGTTTATTTTTTGAAATAAAAATTAAATTTCCAATAATAAATATAATAAAAATAACTATTAAATTATATGTTATCATTAATAATTGTTTTTATAGTTTAATTAAAACATTGGTCTTGTAAATCAAAATTAAGATTTTTTCTTTAAAAACTTCAAAGAAAAGAATAAACCTTATCTATAATCTCCAAAATTATTATTTTAATAAACTATTCTTTGATATAATAAAAATTTTTATTTCAAGTTTAATTAGATTTATTTCTTTATTAATATATTTTTTAACCCATCCATTATCTATAGGATTAATAATTTTAATTCAAACAATATTAACTTGTTTAATTTCAGGTATAATAATTAAATCTTATTGATTTTCCTATATTCTATTTCTAACATTTTTAGGAGGATTATTAGTTCTATTTATTTATGTTTCTAGTATTGCCTCAAATGAATTATTTTCATTTAATTTAAACATAAAAATTTTTATATTAATTTCTATTTCATTAATTTTTTTCTTTACTATAATTATTAATAATATAAAATGATTAAATTTATTTACTGATAACCCAGAAATAAATAATTTTTTTAATATATTTATATTTTTTAATGAAAATAAAATTAATTTAAATAAATTATATAATACAAAAACTCATATATTAACTTATTTATTAATTATTTATTTATTTATTACGTTAATTGCCATAGTTAAAATTACTAATATTTTTTATGGTCCTTTACGACCAAATTTTTAATTAAATTAATGATAAATAATTTTAAATCTATTCGTAAAATTCATCCAGTTTTAAAAATTATTAATGGATCTTTAATTGATCTCCCTTCACCTTTAAATATTTCAAGTTGATGAAATTTTGGATCTTTATTAGGGTTATGTTTAATAATCCAAATTTTAACAGGACTATTTTTAACAATATATTATACTGCTAATATTGAATTAGCATTTTTTAGTGTTAATTATATTTGTCGAAATGTAAATTATGGGTGATTAATCCGAACTTTACATGCTAACGGAGCATCATTTTTTTTTATTTGCGTATATTTTCATATCGGCCGAGGTATTTATTATGAATCATTCAACTTAAAGTATACTTGATTTATCGGAGTAATCATTTTATTTATACTTATAGCAACTGCATTTATAGGTTATGTTTTACCTTGGGGACAAATATCATTCTGAGGGGCAACTGTTATTACAAATCTTTTATCAGCAATTCCTTATTTAGGAACTATACTTGTAAATTGAATTTGAGGGGGATTTGCAGTTGATAATGCAACTTTAACTCGATTTTATACTTTTCATTTTCTTCTTCCTTTTATTATTTTAATATTAACTATAATTCACTTGCTTTTTCTTCACCAAACAGGATCTAATAATCCTCTAGGTATTAATAGTAATACAGATAAAATTCCTTTCCATCCATATTTTACATATAAAGATTTAATTGGATTTATTATTTTATTAATATTATTAACATTTTTAACTTTAATAAACCCATATCTTTTAGGAGATCCTGATAATTTTATTCCAGCTAATCCCTTAGTAACTCCTATTCATATTCAACCTGAATGATACTTTTTATTTGCGTATGCAATTTTACGATCAATTCCTAATAAACTAGGAGGAGTTATTGCTTTAGTATTATCTATTTTAATTTTAATTATTCTTCCTTTAACATTTTTAAAAAAAATTCAAGGTCTCCAATTTTATCCTATCAATCAAATTATATTTTGAATTTTTATTATAATAATTATTCTTTTAACATGAATTGGGGCTCGACCAGTTGAAGCTCCTTTTATTATTACAGGACAATTATTAACAATTTTTTATTTTTCTTATTTTATTTTTAACCCATTAATTAGAATTTATTGAGATAAATTAATTTTTAANAAATAAATCATAATTTAAATTAATAAGCTTTTTATAGCATTTGTTTTGAAAACTTAAGAAAGAATATAATATTCTATTAATTTATACTAAAAAAATTTTGTTTAAAAAAATAAAATTTTTACCCCTAAAAATAATAATAAATAATTTAAAGATACAGGAAGATACCCTATTCAAGCTAAATATATTAATTTATCATAACGATACCGAGGTAAAGTCCCTCGAACTCAAATAAATAAAAAAGAAATTAAACTTAATTTTAAATAAAATAATAAATTTAATTCATATCCCCCTATATAAACTATAACAAATAAAAATCTCATAAATAAAATTCTAGAATATTCTGCTAAAAAAATTAATGCAAATCCCCCTCTTCTATATTCAACATTAAACCCTGAAACTAATTCTCTTTCTCCTTCGGCAAAATCAAAAGGAGTACGATTAGTTTCAGCTATTATTGAAGAAATTCAACATAAAGATAAAGGTAATATAAAAAAAATAAATCATCCTAATTTTTGATAATTAAAAAATATTAATAAATTAAAATCCATAATTATTAATAATCTAGATATAAAAATTAAAGCTAATCTAACTTCATAAGAAATTGTTTGAGCTACTGAACGTAAACCACCCAATAAAGAATAATTAGAATTAGAAGATCATCCAGCTACTATAACAGTGTACACCCCCATACTAATTAAACNAAAAAAAAATAACACCCCTAAATTAAATCTAATTATATTAAAATAATATGGTATTAATATCCAAATAAATAAAGATAATAAAAATCTTATTACAGGAGATATATAATAACAAATATAATTAGAATAATTAGGATAAGTTTGTTCTTTTGTAAATAATTTAATAGCATCAGAAAAAGGCTGAAAAATTCCTACAATCCCTAATTTATTAGGTCCTTTACGAATTTGAATATAACCTAATACCTTACGCTCTAGTAAAGTTAAATAAGCAACTCCTACTAATACCCCTAAAATTAAAATAATCCCACCAATAATAATTATAAATAAATCTAATAAAAACATTTACTATCTATATAATAAAATTTTATATATTTATGACTTCTAAAACCATTACATTTTTCTGCCAAAATAGTTATTTATTTTATTATTTTATTTTAAATTTATTTTTTTTTATTAATAAAATTCATATAAATTAATTTAATCAAAATATTTACTCCTTTCGTACTAAAATATTTAATTTTATAAAAGATAGAAACCAACCTGGCTCACACCGGTTTGAACTCAGATCATGTAAGATTTTAATGATCGAACAGATCAAAAAATTTAAACTTTTACACCTAACTTTTATCTTAATCCAACATCGAGGTCGCAAACTTTCATTTTTATTTGAACTAAAAAAAAAAATTACGCTGTTATCCCTAAGGTAATTTTTTCTTATAATCAATATAACTGGATCATTTATACATTTATTTATGAATTTATTAAAAAAAGTTATTTTTATTTTTCTATCCCCCCAATAAAATAATTAATTAAATTTTTAAATAATAATTTTATAAATACTATAAATTTATATTAATTATTAAACTCTATAGGGTCTTCTCGTCTTTTTATTATATTTTAACTTTTTAATTAAAAAATTAAATTCAATTTTTACTATTAAGACAGCTTATATCTCATCCAATCCTTCATACAAGTCACTAATTAGATGACTAATGATTATGCTACCTTTGTACAATTAAAATATTGCAGCCCTTTAATATTTATCAGTGGGCAGATTAGACTTTAAATTATTCACAAAAAGACATGTTTTTGATAAACAAGTGAATATAAATTTTTGCCGAATTCCTAAATAATAATTTTATTAAATTATTTTATGTAATTTTTATATTATTTACTAATTTTATTATATTTTCTTTATATTTTTTATTAAAATAATTTTTTTTATAAAAAATTAAATTTAAAAAATTAAATTTTAAATTAATTTAAAATTATTTATAATAAAATAAAATTTATTAACAATATAAATTATAAAATTTTTAAATATATTAATTTTTTATTATAAAAATTTAATTTAAAGCTTATCCCTTAAATTATTAAATTAATTTAACAATTTTATTAATTAATTAATAAAATTGTTAAACTAATTTAAAATTAAATTTTTTTCTAAAAAAACTAGATATCTTTAAAAACGATTAACATTTCATTTCAAATTAATTATTAAAAATATTTATTCAACAATAACTTTATTAATTAATTATCTCTTTTAAATTCGAGAATTTTAAAATTTTAAAAAATTATTAATAAACTCTGATACACAAGATACAATAACTAAAATTTACTTTTTTCAAAATTTTTTTTTAATTTATTTCGAAATTCTTTTACAATACTAATTAACTATAAACATAAAAATTTTTTTTATTAAAATACTTTAACCCCCATTAAGTATTTTAATGTTAAAATTTTTTTTATTATTAATAAAATTATTAATTTGATCCCCCAATCAAACTAATTAAATATATTAATAATCTTTTCAATGTAAATGAAATACTGTTTTAGCTCTAATTTGAACTTTCTAGAAACACTTTCCAGTACCCCTACTTTGTTACGACTTATTTCAATTTATAAATGAAAGTGACGGGCAATATGTACATATCTTAATTAAAAATCATTTTATTAATTTAAATAAAATTACATTCAAATCCACTTTCAATTTAATTTTACAATTATATATTCATTTAAATAAATTTATTGTAATCCATTATATTCTTAATTATAATCTGCATCTTGATTTGATTTAATTTTAAATTAAAATATTAAAATATTATTTATTCATTAAAAATATTTTTTTAACAACGATATACAAAATCAATAAATTAAGTAAATTTATTCGTGGATTATCAATTAATAAACAGATTCCTCTGAATGAACTAAAATACCGCCAAATTATTTAAGTTTCAATAAATTATTTACTATTTTAGTATCTTTAATTTAATTTTTTAATAATAGGGTATCTAATCCTAGTTTTTTTAAAATTTTATTAATTCATATTTAATTTTAATTTTTTATTAAATTAAAATTTCACCTAATAATTTAAAATTTAAATTTTAAAATTTTTATATTTAATAATTACTAATAAAATTTAATTTAATTTTTGTATAACCGCAACTGCTGGCACAAAATTAGTTATTAATTTTAATATTTCTAAATCTTAATTTCTTAAATTTTTAATATTAATTACTACAAATATAATTAAATTATTTTTTAAATAATTTAAATCCCCCACTAAAATTTATATGTAAAATAAACTTATAATAAATTCCCCCAATCATAAAAATTTATCTATTAGTAAAATTTGTTACATAGAATTTTTTTTTTTTTTTTTATATTAAAATATTTAAGTTACGATACTTTTCAATAATTTYAATATATGTCTMTWWKYAATNAATAAGTTTMWMTCTMAAWTTGCTATTTAAAATTTGATAATTCAATCAAATTATATTATATTAATATAATTAATATTAATTTGTTCCATAATTTATTATATTATATATATATATATACATATAAATATTTAATATATATAAATTTGGTCTTAGCTAATAATCATTAATTTAAATAGGTTCTTAAACCATTTTTAATAAATTTTACTATAAAAATAAAAAAAAAA